TTAATGGTAAGCAAGAAGATTGTTTACGAAGAAACAACAAGAAAAATTCATATTCTGATACATAAGAGTTATATAAGAATCGAAATAGTCTTTTATTTTCTTTTGGAAAAAAAAAAATCGATTTCATTGAAGTAATAAGACTATTCCAATTTGAATAGTAGTTGAGAAAGAATCGCAATAAATGCAAAGATGGAACATCTTGGATCCGGTATTGAAGGAGTTGAACCAAAATTTCCAAATGGATAGGATAGGGTATTTCTATATGTGATAGATAATGTAAATGCAAAAATTTGTCTTCTAAAAAGGGAAATATTGAATGAATAGATCGTAAATTCTGAAACTTTGGTGTTTCTTTTTCTTTCGGACAAGATAATTCTCGTAGCGAGAATGGGATTTCTACAACGATCGCAAACCCCTCAGATAGAATCTGAGAATAAAACTCAGAATAAAAAAAATTGTTGTAATCCAACAATCGATCTTGGTTAGGATGATTAACCGAGTTAATCCAAAAATTCTGCTGATACATTCGAATAATTAAACGTTTCACAAGTAGTGAACTAAATTTCTTGTTATTACAACTAACAATTTCCACGGGTTCGGAATCATTTAATCCATAATCATGGGCAAATGCATAAATATACTCCTGAAAGAGAAGTGGGTAGACGAAGTATTGTTGACGAGATTTCTGTTTTTCTGAATACCCTTCGAATTTTTCCATTTGTATTTCTACTTGAATCAGAAAGAAGAAGCATTTCTCGGTTTATCAAATGATGATACATAGTGCAATATGGTCAGAACAGGGTGTTGCATTTTTGAATACAAACCCTGGAAAGAAAGGGAGTCTAATCCACAGATCTTTTCTTTTTCTATCCAATTAGTTTATGTTTGTTCTAATTACAAAAGAGAACAAATCTTTTATTTTTGCAGGCCAATCGCTCTTTTGACTTTGGAATACAGTCTCTTTATCAATATACTGCTTCTTTTACACATTCAATCCATAACATCCCTTTTCAATCCATAATCAAGAATAATTAGGATTTCTTAAAAAAAAAAAAAAGAAAAAATCAAGGGTCCGCTCATAGGAAAACCCAACCTTTCCCCGCATCAGGCACTAATCTATTTTTAACGTCTAATTAGATCGGGGAATTATTTCAATTAAGAAGTTAAGCTCGTTGCTTTTTATTTTACCAGAATTGGAGCCAGACTCTATCCATTTATTCACTAGACCCAGAAAATCAGAATTTTTTTATTCCATTCCTAAAATCCAAAATAAGAATTTGATTTTATTACGACATGCTATTTTTTCCATTCATTACCCTTGAGGATCAGTCGTGGTCTTCTAGACTCTACCAAGAGTCTGGACGAATTTCTTGCTTCATCCAAATGTGTAAAAGATCATAGTCGCACTTAAAAGCCGAGTACTCTACCATTGAGTTAGCAACCCAGAAAAAATAGGATCTTAGATACGATCGAAACCCAAAAATCAATGGAATTACACCGCACGCTCCTGTCAAAACATTGAACTAGCAAGACATCAAAAGAAAGATTTTATCCCCCATTAAAACACTCAAATGCCAAAATGAACAGGTCCGGTTAAATTTCACTAAGGTTAAAAAAAGAGCGGCTCCAATCACGATGGCAAAATTGTCATTTTTTTAGCAATTTTTATTTCTTTAAATTTCTTTAAATAAAAAAATCTTGTATGAGAGTACATGCAAGAGGGACAACCCTATCATTTGAGCGAAGTGTAGGCAGAAAAACCTAATATGGAGTGAGGATAAAGAGACCTATCTATCTACAAATTCTATTTGTTCAATAGACCTTTGTCAATGGAAATACAATAGTAAGAAAACAAATTAGATATAAAAAGTAAATAAAATAAAGGCTTATGTTGGATTGGCACGACATAAATCCAGTCAAAAATAGGACTAAGAAAGAGGCAAATTGTGTCTAAATAATTAGACAGCGAGGGATACTAGTGATCCCTGTCCTACTTTTTTATTCATTTAGTTCTTCAATTAACTCAAAGTTCCTTCTTTTTCTTTAAAGAATTCTGCCTTCCTTAAAATATCATAAACAGTTCTTGTAGGTTGAGCACCCTTTTCAAGGAAATAGAGAATAGCTGGAACATTTAAACAAGTTTGATTCTTTATCGGATCATAAAAACCTACTTTTCGAAGATCTCTTCCTTCTCTTCGAGATCGAACATCAATTGCAACGATTCGATAGACAGCTTATTGGGATAGATGTAGCTAAACAATGCCCCCCCTAGAAACGTATAGGAGGTTTTCTCCTCATACGGCTCGAGAAAATGATTCAAATTTATGTCTATAATACAAGTAAATAGAAATTAGACTATGACTTGCATTAATTTCCTTACAGAAAAAACAAATTTCATTTATACTCATGACTCAAGTTGGCTAATTTTGACTGACAGACTTAAAAGGAAAAATCCTTCGAAATTTTTTGAGTCGTCTCTAAACTCTTTTCTTTGTCTCATCTCGAACGAATTGACTTTTATTCCTTATTCTGATCCAATTCAATTGTTGAGACAATTTTATTGTTGAGACAGTTGAAAATCGCGTTTACTTGTTCCGGAATTCTTTATCTTTGATTTGTGAAATCCTTGGGTTTAGACATTACTTCGGGAATTCCTATTCTTTTTTCTTTCAAAAGAGTAGCAACATACCCTTTTTTTCTTATTTCCTTCGATAAAGCATTTCCCTCTTCTATAGAAATCGAATATGAGCGATTGATTTTGATAGACTTTTAATTGAAAGAATTTTTCCAATCTTCCAAAATTGGACTTTCTTCTTTTTTTAACCTTTCGACTTCTATATTAAGGATAGACTGACAAATATATTAAGGATAGACTGACAAAGTTGGCCTAATTTATTAGTTTTCACTAACCCTAGATTCTTTCCCTTGATAAAAAAGAAATTCTGTCCTCTCGAGCTCCATCGTGTACTATTTACTTACAAACAACCCAGCGCAAATTTGGTTCGGGACGAATAGAACAGACTATGTCGAGCCAAGAGCATTTTCATTACTATGGAAAATGATGGATAGCAAAATCCACAATCGATCATGTCCTTCAAGTCGCACGTTGCTTTCTACCACATCGTTTTAAACGAAGTTTCACCATAACAAACATTCCTCTAATTTCATTGCAAAGTGGTATAGGGAATTGATCCAATATGGATGGGATCATGAATAGTCATTGGTTTAGTTTTTTGTATACTAATTCAAACTTGCTATCTATGGAAAAATATGGATAAAAGAAATAAGTATTTATCGGGGAAGACTCCGCAAAGATCCAATTTATTTAAACCCATATTCTATCATATGAAGGAAACATAGTTCGAAAAAGACGAATAAACAAGTTTGCTTAAGACTTATTTATTATTGAATTTCCATCCTCAACAGAGGACTCGAGATGGTCAATCCTGAAATGAGAAGAGAAGGATCGACTCTTCTCCAACAAATAAACTATCAACCTCAAAAAAATTTAATTAATTTAATTACTATATTTGAATTAGATTAGCAATATATTTTTCCGTAACAAAAACAATTAACTATTAACTAAATAAACTATTCCAATGAATAGATTGAAAGTTTTTTGGTAGTTATAGAATTCTCGTACTTCTTCGACTCGAATACCAAAAGAAAGAAAAAAATGAAGTAAAAAAAAAAACACACATTTCGTGTAAAGTAAAATTAAGGTCTTTGCTTTTACTTATAGCATTCTTTCTTTTACCTAAAAGAAGCAACTCCAAATCAAAAATTAGGAGAAGTATGATTTTTTGAATCCATTCTATCCAACGAACAGTTCTTACCTTATCCTTACCAGAATGGATCATTCTGGATATTTAAAGAATCACAGATCGAGATCGTTTTCGCTTAACCAAAGAAGGACCCTTTTTGCTAATAATATAATACAACAAAAATCTATCTCTATCATAAAGGGATAGGTCTCATTTTTTATACAGTGTTTTACGTATAGACCAAATTTTTCATGAAAATAAAGATATTCAATTTGACTGGACTTGACACTTGATTATGTTTTCTGAGAAAGAAAATGAATGCTTAGAAATGCATCTAATCTAAGAGTTCATAAAAGATAATTATTCTCTTTAATATTAATAAACTTTCTTTTGTCTCGTGCAGGGTACAGTACGATTTCATCTTTCGTTTCATCAGAAAAATCTGGGACGGAAGGATTCGAACCTCCGAGTAACGGGACCAAAACCCGCTGCCTTACCACTTGGCCACGCCCCATTTCGGGTTTTATGCGACACTAATAAACACTATTATGTTTATTTGTTTTGTTATTCGTCAATCCCACTTCAATTACATAAAAAATGAGGGATACTCTCTTGCTAGGATTCTAGACATGCAGATAATATAGAATCCAAAAAATGCATTGATCATTACATGGAATTCTATTAAGATATTATATGAAAGTCGAATTTCTTCCATTCTCATTTGAGAGTGCGAATACAAGGAGGTATTTTGCGTTTGGGAAAGTCCGAAGAAAAAAGGATTTAGAATCCGCCTTTTCCTTTTTCCCTTAGAAAAATAACTCAATCAAAATCCAATTATCTACTCTACAAGAACGAAATGCTTGTTATGCCTAATATACTTAGTTTAACCTGTATCTGTTTTAATTCTGTTCTTTATCCGACTAGTTTTTTCTTCGCCAAATTGCCCGAAGCTTATGCCATTTTCAACCCAATCGTGGATGTTATGCCTGTCATACCTGTACTCTTTTTTCTATTAGCCTTTGTTTGGCAAGCTGCTGTAAGTTTTCGATGAAATCTTTACTACTCTGTCTGCCAAATTGAATGATGTATTCATTCCAAAAAAATTCTAAAAATGGATAAAAGCCGAGAAGTCTTATCTTATATTATGAACCTTCAATTCTAAAATTCAAATTCTTCTACATTGAATGTATAACTGCAGCAATAAATTTGGATCAGCCTTTCTACCCCCTGCACCTATGTTGAGCAGGTACCTTTAGGTACCCACACAATACCTAACCTAATTTTTGATATTGATAAGAGTGCTTATTATAAATCAATTCTTGCAATTTTTTTCAAGAATTGATTTTTGCATTTTTAGGTGTCAAAATAAACAAAACCCATCCTAATGGATCTGTGTGGTAAGGAAAAACGGGTAATCTATTCCTTAAAAAAAAATCTTGGAGATTATGTAATGCTTACTCTCAAACTTTTTGTTTATACAGTAGTGATATTCTTTGTTTCCCTCTTTATCTTTGGATTCTTATCTAATGACCCAGGACGTAATCCTGGGCGTGAGGAGTAAAAATCCAAATTTTTTTGGAATTTTTTCTTACAAATTGGATTTGTTTCGTACATTTATCTATGAGAAAATCCGGGGGTCAGAATTCCTTCCAATTCGAAAGTCCCAAATGATCCGAGGGGGCGGAAAGAGAGGGATTCGAACCCTCGGTACAAAAAAATTGTACAACGGATTAGCAATCCGCCGCTTTAGTCCACTCAGCCATCTCTCCCCGTTCCAAATCGAAAGGTTTCCGTGATATGACAGAGGCAAGAAATAACGATTGCAAAAAATCCTTCCTTTTTCTTTCAAAAGTCCATAAAAATTATATTGCCAATTCCATTTTAGTTATATTCTTTTTTCTTAATGTTAATAAAAAAAAGAAGAAAATTCTTGTTTTTTCTTTCTAAAATTCGATATTGGCTGAGAAACAATCAGATAGATTTTCTCTTCAGCGGGCATTTCCATATAGGACTTGTTATAATAAAACAAGCAGGTTATATAAAAAAGAAAAAACTCTTTTTTCGATTATTTATCAACAAAGCAAAAAGGGTTCTTATCAAACCCACCATAAAATCGGAAAGAAATATAAAGTAAGTAGACCTGACTCCTTGAATGATGCCTCTATCCGCTATTCTGATATATAAATTCGATGTAGATGAAATTGTATAAGCGGATTTTTTGTATTTCCTTAGACTTAGACCGCGCAAGGCAAGAATTTTTCGCTATTTACGATTTCATATTCTTGTTACTAGATGTTCTATAGGAATAAGAAAAAATCGCAACTCCATTCCGCTACACATAAAAATTTATTTCGAAAGTCAAATTTTTTCAATATCTTTCCTTTTTTTTTCAGAATCCTATTTTTGTTCTTCCACCCATGCAATAGAAAGCGAGTGGGAAAAGAGGGGTTACTTTTATTTTCATTTTTCCCTTAAAGGATAGGCTTTGAAATAGGAGTCATGGAATAATGCTGAATTCAAATGTTTATTTCTATAGTATAAGAAAAACTAATCGAATCAAATTCATGGATTTACCACGACCTCGGTTGTGACCCCATAGATAAAAATGCAAAATTTCTATCTTCGAGACCTTTGAAAAAGGGCATTGAACGAGAAAGAAATCGTCCACAGATAATTAAACTATCCTATGCCTTGGAAGTGATACGAGGTGCTCGGAAATGGTTGAAGTAATTGAATAGGAGGATCACTATGACTATAGCCCTTGGTAGAGTTACTAAAGAAGAAAATGATCTATTTGATATTATGGACGACTGGTTACGAAGGGACCGTTTCGTTTTTGTAGGATGGTCTGGCCTATTGCTCTTTCCTTGTGCTTATTTCGCTTTAGGGGGTTGGTTTACAGGGACAACTTTTGTAACTTCTTGGTATACCCATGGATTGGCTAGTTCCTATTTGGAAGGTTGTAATTTCTTAACCGCGGCAGTTTCCACCCCTGCCAATAGTTTAGCACACTCTTTGTTGCTACTATGGGGTCCGGAAGCGCAAGGGGATTTTACTCGTTGGTGTCAATTAGGGGGTCTGTGGACTTTTGTCGCTCTCCATGGGGCTTTTGCACTAATAGGTTTCATGTTACGTCAATTTGAACTTGCTCGGTCTGTTCAATTGCGGCCTTATAATGCAATTTCATTCTCTGCTCCAATCGCTGTTTTTGTTTCCGTATTCCTTATTTATCCACTGGGGCAATCTGGTTGGTTCTTTGCGCCGAGTTTTGGCGTAGCAGCGATATTTCGATTCATCCTCTTTTTCCAAGGATTTCATAATTGGACGTTGAACCCATTTCATATGATGGGAGTTGCCGGAGTATTAGGCGCGGCTCTGCTATGCGCTATTCATGGGGCGACTGTAGAAAACACTCTATTCGAGGACGGTGATGGTGCAAATACCTTCCGCGCTTTTAACCCAACTCAAGCTGAAGAAACTTATTCAATGGTCACTGCTAACCGCTTTTGGTCCCAAATCTTTGGTGTTGCTTTTTCCAATAAACGTTGGTTACATTTCTTTATGCTATTTGTACCCGTCACCGGTTTATGGATGAGTGCTATTGGCGTAGTCGGCCTGGCTCTGAACCTACGTGCCTATGACTTCGTTTCCCAGGAAATCCGTGCAGCGGAAGATCCTGAATTTGAGACTTTCTACACCAAAAATATTCTTTTAAATGAGGGTATTCGTGCGTGGA